GTTTTTGTAGCTTACACAAAGCATGGCACTGAAGATGCCAAGACGGCTGCCAACATGCACCCAAAAACAAAAGACTTAGTCCTAACCTTACTGTTGGTTGTTGCTAGAGATATACATGCGAGTATCCGCGTTCCAGTGTAGATGCCCTGGGCACCCCTAATTTTAGGTCGACAGGAGCGGGTATCAGGCACACCACTTCCACTGTAGCCCAAGACGCCTTGCAATTGCCACACCCCCACGGGTATTCAGCAGTAGTTAACATTAAGCAATGAGTGTAAACTTGACTTAGTCATAGCAAACCCAAGGGTCGGTAAATCCTGTGCCAGCCACCGCGGTCATACAGGAGACCCAAATCAACATTATAACGGCGTAAAGCGTGGTCACATGTTATCCAAGTAGCTAAGATTAAAAAGCAACTGAGCCGTCATAAGCCCAAGATGCGTCATAAGGCCTCTATTCAAAGAAAATCTTAGACCAACGATCAATTAAAGCCACGAAAGCCAGGACCCAAACTGGGATTAGATACCCCACTATGCCTGGCCCTAAATCTTGATGCTCGATCTAACCGGAGCATCCGCCCGAGAACTACGAGCACAAACGCTTAAAACTCTAAGGACTTGGCGGTGCTCCAAATCCACCTAGAGGAGCCTGTTCTGTAATCGATGATCCACGATATACCTGACCATTCCTTGCCCAAAACAGCCTATATACCGCCGTCTCCAGCCCACCCCGCATGAAGGTTCAACAGTGGACGTAATAGCCAAGTAGCGCTAATAAGACAGGTCAAGGTATAGCCTATGGAATGGGAGTAATGGGCTACATTTTCTAACTTAGAACATAACGGCAAAGGCGCATGAAATTGCACCTAGAAGGAGGATTTAGCAGTAAAGAGAGATTAGCGAGCCCTCTTTAAGCCGGCTCTGGAGCACGTACATACCGCCCGTCGCCCTCCTCAAAAGCGACCCCCCCCCCCCCCATACATAATAAGTTTCTCAGCCAAAGAGGAGGTAAGTCGTAACAAGGTAAGTGTACCGGAAGGTGCACTTAGGACACCAAGACGTAGCTTTAACGAAAGCATTCAGCTTACGCCTGAAAGATATCTGCTCGCACCAGATCGTCTTGATGCCAAACTCTAGCCCAACACACATGACCTGGAATAACAAAGTCACGAACAATACTTAACCAAAGCATTTGCTAGTCCCAGTATAGGCGATAGAAAAGACACCATTGGAGCGATAGAGATCACGTACCGTAAGGGAAAGATGAAATAGCAATGAAAGACATAAGCTAAAAACAGCAAAGATCAGCCCTTGTACCTTTTGCATCATGGTCTAGCAAGAAAAACCAAGCAAAATGAATTTAAGTTTGCCATCCCGAAACCCAAGCGAGCTACTTACGAGCAGCTATTATGAGCGAACCCGTCTCTGTTGCAAAAGAGTGGGATGACTTGTCAGTAGAGGTGAAAAGCCAATCGAGCTGGGTGATAGCTGGTTGCCTGTGAAACGAATCTAAGTTCACTCTTAATTCTTCTCCAAGGAACTCAGAACCCTAATGAAGCGAATTAAGGGATATTTAAAGGGGGTACAGCTCCTTTAAAAAAGAGTACAATCTCTACGAGCGGATAAGTAACGACTACACAACAGTACTGTGGGCCCTCAAGCAGCCATCAACAAAGAGTGCGTTAAAGCTCAGCACCTTAAAAATATAAAAACTACACGAATCCCTCATCACTAACAGGCCAACCTATAACCAAATAGGAGAATTAATGCTAGAATGAGTAACCAGGGTCCTCCCTCTTCGACGCAAGCTTACATCTTTACATTATTAACAAGCACCTAATATACGATAAATCAAACAAGCAGAGTATTAACTACATTGTTAACCCGACAGAGGAGCGTCCACTAAGAAAGATTAAAACCTGTAAAAGGAACTAGGCAAACCGTCAAGGCCCGACTGTTTACCAAAAACATAGCCTTCAGCAAACCAACGGACAAGTATTGAAGGTGATGCCTGCCCGGTGACGACGTTTAACGGCCGCGGTATCCTGACCGTGCAAAGGTAGCGCAATCAATTGTCCCATAAATCGGGACTAGTATGAATGGCTAAACGAGGTCTTAACTGTCTCTTACAGGCAATCGGTGAAATTGATCCCCCTGTACAAAAGCAGGGATAACTACATAAGACGAGAAGACCCTGTGGAACTTCAAAAACAGCAGCCACCCCAAACAACACACCTTCCCCCAACTCGGGCTCACGTCTTTACGGGTAACTGGCTTGCATTTTTTCGGTTGGGGCGACCTTGGAGCAAAACAAAACCTCCAAATCTTGGACCATCAATCCAGACCGAGAGCGACCTCTCAACGTGCTAATAGCAACCAGATCCAATATAATTGATCAATGGACCAAGCTACCCCAGGGATAACAGCGCAATCTCCTCCAAGAGTCCATATCGACGAGGAGGTTTACGACCTCGATGTTGGATCAGGACATCCTAGTGGTGCAGCCGCTACTAAGGGTTCGTTTGTTCAACGATTAATAGTCCTACGTGATCTGAGTTCAGACCGGAGTAATCCAGGTCGGTTTCTATCTATGATGAGCTCTTCCCAGTACGAAAGGATAGGAAAAGCAAGGCCAATACCACAAGCAAGCCTTCGCCTTAAGTAATGAAACCAACTAAATTACAAAAGGCTATCACTTCCCCCCACGTCCTAGAAAAGGACCAGCTAGCGTGGCAGAGCTCGGCAAATGCAAAAGGCTTAAGTCCTTTAAATCAGAGGTTCAAATCCTCTCCCTAGCTTTTATATAACCCACATGACCAACTACCCCCTTCTAATCAACCTAACCATAACTCTTTCCTACGCTCTTCCCATCTTAATCGCAGTAGCTTTCCTAACACTAGTAGAACGCAAGATCCTAAGCTACATACAAGGACGAAAGGGACCTAATATCGTAGGCCCATTCGGACTTCTTCAACCCCTAGCTGACGGAATCAAACTATTTATTAAAGAACCGATCCGCCCATCAACATCCTCACCCATCCTGTTCATTACAACCCCAATACTCGCCCTCCTTCTCGCAATTTCAATTTGGATGCCACTTCCACTCCCATTCCCACTTGCAGACCTCAACCTAGGCTTACTCTTTCTCCTAGCCATATCCAGCCTTGCAGTATACTCAATCCTATGATCAGGTTGAGCATCAAACTCAAAATACGCACTAATCGGAGCCCTCCGTGCAGTAGCACAAACTATTTCCTACGAGGTTACCCTAGCCATCATCCTACTATCCATCATCTTACTTAGCGGGAACTACGCTCTTAGCACTCTCACAGTAACTCAAGAGCCCCTATACCTTATCTTCTCCTGCTGACCTCTAGCCATAATATGATACGTATCTACACTTGCAGAGACAAACCGAGCACCGTTCGACCTAACAGAAGGAGAATCTGAACTAGTATCCGGATTTAATGTAGAATACGCAGCAGGACCGTTCGCCTTATTCTTCCTAGCCGAATACGCCAACATCATATTAATAAACACACTCACTGCCATTCTATTTTTCAACCCAAGCCTATTTGACTTGCCCCAAGAACTATTCCCGCTAGTCCTAGCTACAAAAGCACTACTCCTATCAGCAGGATTTTTATGAATTCGTGCCTCCTACCCTCGATTCCGATATGACCAGCTAATACATCTCCTATGAAAAAACTTCTTACCTCTAACACTAGCCCTATGCCTATGACATACCAGCCTACCAATCTGCTACGCAGGCCTCCCGCCATACCTAAGAACCCCAAAGGAAATGTGCCTGAAATCCCAAAGGGTCACTTTGATAAAGTGAACATAGAGGTGCACCAGTCCTCTCATTTCCTTACTACCTTAGAAAAACAGGAATCGAACCTGCACTAGAGAGATCAAAACCCTCCATACTCCCCTTATATTATTTTCTAGTAGGGTAAGCTAAATTAAGCTATCGGGCCCATACCCCGAAAATGATGGTTCAAATCCTTCCCCTGCTAGTGACCCCCCAAGCAAAACTAATTTTTACTACCAGCCTCATACTAGGAACAACCATCACAATTTCAAGCAACCATTGAATCATAGCCTGAGCCGGCCTTGAAATTAATACTCTGGCCATCCTCCCCATAATCTCAAAATCCCACCACCCCCGATCTGTCGAAGCCGCAACTAAATATTTTCTAACCCAAGCAGCTGCTTCTGCATTAGTGCTGTTTTCCAGCATGACCAACGCATGACACACAGGCCAATGAGACATCACCCAACTAACCCACCCAACATCATCTCTTATTTTAACATCGGCCATCGCAATAAAACTAGGACTGGTCCCATTCCATTTCTGATTCCCCGAAGTCCTACAAGGCTCCCCCCTCACTACTGGACTACTCCTATCCACAGTCATAAAACTCCCACCAATTGCCCTACTCTTCATAACATCACCTTCCCTAAACCCGGCTCTACTCACATGCATAGCCGTACTCTCAACAGCCTTAGGCGGCTGAATAGGACTAAACCAAACACAAATCCGAAAAATCCTAGCTTTCTCCTCCATCTCCCACCTAGGCTGAATAGCCATCATCATCGCCTACAACCCTAAACTTACACTATTAAACTTCTACCTATATACCCTAATAACTACAGCCGTATTCCTAACTTTAAACACAATTAAAACCCCCAACCTATCTACCCTGATAACGACATGAACAAAAATCCCCTCACTAAACGCTATACTCTTCTTAACCCTGCTATCCCTAGCAGGACTTCCACCACTAACCGGCTTCCTACCTAAATGACTCATTATCCAAGAACTAACTAAGCAAGACATAATCCCAGTAGCAACAGCCATTTCCCTCCTATCCCTACTAGGACTATTCTTCTACCTACGCCTTGCATACTGTGCCACAATCACACTCCCACCACACACCACAAACCATATGAAGCGATGACATATCAATAAACCAACCAGCACTACAATTGCCATTCTAATAGTCCTATCAACCACACTTCTTCCTATCTCCCCCATGATTACAACCACCATCTAAAGAAACTTAGGATCACTTAAACCGAAGGCCTTCAAAGCCTTAAACAAGAGTTAAACCCTCTTAGTTTCTGTTAAGACCCGCGGGATATTACCCCACATCTCCTGAATGCAACCCAGGTACTTTAATTAAGCTAGGACCTTGCCTCCCCTAGACAGATGGGCTTCGATCCCACGATAGTATAGTTAACAGCTATATGCCCCAACCAACAGGCTTCTGCCTACAGGCCCCGGCGCAGGTTAATGCACATCAATGAGCTTGCAACTCACCATGAATTTCACCACAGAGCCGATAAGAAGAGGAATTGAACCTCTGTAAAAAGGACTACAGCCTAACGCTTAAACACTCAGCCATCTTACCCGTGACATTCATTAACCGATGACTATTCTCAACCAACCACAAAGACATTGGTACTCTATATCTAATCTTTGGCGCATGAGCCGGAATAGTAGGTACCGCCCTAAGCCTCCTCATTCGAGCAGAACTGGGCCAACCAGGTGCTCTTCTGGGAGACGACCAAGTTTATAACGTAATCGTCACAGCCCATGCTTTCGTAATAATCTTCTTCATAGTAATACCAATTATAATCGGAGGATTCGGAAACTGACTAGTCCCCCTAATGATTGGAGCCCCAGACATGGCATTCCCCCGAATAAACAACATAAGCTTCTGACTACTCCCTCCATCATTCCTACTACTACTAGCCTCCTCCACAGTAGAAGCCGGAGTAGGTACAGGATGAACTGTATACCCCCCTCTAGCTGGCAACCTCGCCCACGCAGGAGCCTCAGTTGACCTAGCTATTTTCTCCCTACACCTGGCAGGTATCTCATCTATCCTAGGGGCAATCAACTTTATCACCACAGCAATCAACATAAAACCACCCGCCATCTCACAATACCAAACTCCCCTATTCGTTTGATCAGTACTAATTACCGCAGTACTACTACTCCTATCCCTACCCGTACTTGCTGCAGGCATTACAATGCTACTCACCGACCGTAACCTAAACACCACCTTCTTCGACCCAGCAGGAGGAGGGGACCCAGTGCTATACCAACATCTTTTCTGATTCTTTGGCCATCCTGAAGTTTATATCCTAATCCTACCAGGATTTGGCATTATTTCACATGTAGTAGCCTACTACGCAGGAAAAAAAGAACCGTTCGGATACATGGGAATAGTATGAGCCATGCTCTCTATCGGATTCCTAGGTTTTATTGTATGAGCCCACCACATGTTTACAGTAGGAATAGACGTAGATACTCGAGCATACTTCACATCAGCCACTATAATCATTGCCATCCCAACTGGTATCAAAGTTTTCAGCTGACTAGCAACACTGCATGGAGGAATTATCAAATGAGACCCCCCTATACTATGAGCCCTAGGCTTTATCTTCCTGTTCACCATTGGAGGTCTAACAGGCATTATCCTAGCCAACTCCTCCTTAGACATCGCACTACACGACACCTACTATGTAGTAGCTCACTTCCACTATGTCCTGTCAATAGGAGCAGTTTTCGCAATTTTAGCAGGCTTCACCCACTGATTCCCACTATTCACTGGGTACACACTTCATTCCACATGAACCAAAATTCACTTCGGAGTGATATTCGTAGGTGTCAACCTCACCTTTTTCCCACAACACTTCCTAGGCCTAGCTGGAATGCCACGACGATATTCCGACTACCCAGATGCCTACACACTATGAAACACTATCTCCTCAGTAGGCTCACTAATCTCCCTAACAGCCGTAATCATGCTAGTATTTATCATCTGAGAAGCCTTTGCATCTAAACGCAAAGCCTTCCAACCAGAACTAACAAGCACTAACGTCGAATGACTCCACGGCTGCCCACCCCCTTTCCACACATTCGAAGAACCCGCCTTTGTCCAAGTACAAGAAAGGAAGGAATCGAACCCCCGTGTGTTGGTTTCAAGCCAACCGCATAGACCACTTATGCTTCTTTCTCATATAGAGGTGTTAGTAAAACTATTACCTGGCCTTGTCAAGACCAAGTTACTGGTGAAACCCCAGTACACCTCAACATCCAAACATGGCCAACCACGCACAACTCAGCTTCCAAGACGCTTCATCCCCTATCATAGAAGAACTAATCCAATTCCACGACCATGCTCTAATGGTCGCCCTAGCTATTTGCAGCCTAGTTCTATACCTACTAACCCTAATACTTACACAAAAGCTATCATCAAATACAGTTAATGCACAAGCAATCGAACTAGTCTGAACAATTCTTCCAGCTATAGTACTTATCACCCTTGCTCTACCATCCCTACGAATCCTTTACATAATAGACGAAATCAACGAACCAGATATTACTCTAAAAGCCATCGGTCACCAGTGATACTGAACATACGAATACACTGATTTCAAAGACCTCTCATTCGACTCCTACATAACACCAACAGCAGACCTACCACTAGGACATTTTCGACTCCTAGAAGTCGACCACCGTATGATCGTCCCAACAGAAGCCACTGTCCGAGTCATCGTTACCGCCGACGATGTCCTCCACTCATGAGCCGTCCCCACTCTAGGCGTAAAGACCGACGCAATCCCCGGACGACTAAACCAAACCTCTTTCCTAGCCCCACGACCAGGAGTATTCTATGGACAATGCTCTGAAATTTGCGGAGCGAACCATAGCTTTATGCCAATCGTCGTAGAAGCTGTCCCACTTGCTAATTTCGAAAGCTGATCCTCCCTATCATCATCCTAACCATTAAGAAGCTATGCAACAGCACTAGCCTTTTAAGCTAGAGAAAGAGGATCCACACCTCCTTAATGAAATGCCTCAGCTAAACCCAAATCCTTGATTTTTTATCATACTTTCTTCATGACTTACATACTCCCTAATCATTCAACCTAAACTGCTATCATTCGTAACTTCAAACCCACCATCTAATAAAACCACAACAACCACAAATACAACCCCATGAACCTGACCATGAGCCTAAGTTTCTTCGACCAATTTTCAAGTCCCTCCCTACTAGGAATCCCACTAATCCTCATCTCAATGACATTCCCAGCCTTACTGCTGCCTTCCCTTGACAACCGATGAATTACCAACCGACTATCAACACTCCAACTATGATTTGTAAACCTCATTACAAAACAACTGATAACCCCCCTAAACAAAGAAGGCCATAAATGAGCACTAATCCTAACATCCCTAATAATCTTCCTACTACTAATTAACCTTCTAGGACTACTCCCATACACCTTCACCCCTACTACCCAACTATCCATAAACCTAGCCCTAGCTTTTCCTCTATGACTCGCCACCCTCCTCACAGGGCTACGAAACCAGCCTTCTGCCTCCCTAGGCCACCTCCTTCCAGAAGGAACCCCAACCCCTCTAATCCCAGCCCTCATCCTAATCGAAACTACAAGTCTCCTAATCCGACCACTAGCCCTAGGCGTACGCCTAACAGCAAACCTCACAGCCGGCCATCTCCTCATCCAACTCATCTCCACAGCCACAGTAGCCCTGTTTTCAACAATACCTATAGTCTCCCTTCTAACCCTCCTAGTTCTCTTCCTCCTTACAATCCTGGAAATCGCCGTAGCCATAATCCAGGCCTACGTCTTTGTACTCCTGCTAAGCTTATACCTCCAAGAAAATATTTAACCCTAAATGGCACACCAAGCACACTCTTACCACATAGTAGATCCCAGCCCATGACCCATCTTTGGAGCAGCCGCCGCTCTCCTTGTTACATCCGGCTTAACTATATGATTCCACTATAACCTCCCATACCTACTAATTATTGGACTCACCTCCACCGCCCTAGTAATATTCCAATGATGACGAGACATTGTGCGAGAAAGCACATTCCAAGGACACCATACTCCAACTGTCCAAAAAGGCTTACGATATGGAATAATCCTATTCATTACATCCGAAGCTTTCTTCTTCCTAGGCTTCTTCTGAGCCTTCTTCCACTCAAGCCTAGCACCAACCCCAGAACTAGGAGGACAGTGACCTCCCGTAGGCATTAAACCCCTAGACCCTATAGACGTCCCACTCCTAAACACCGCCATTCTACTTGCTTCAGGAGTTACAGTCACATGAGCCCATCACAGCATCACAGAGGCCTTACGAAAACAAGCAATCTTCGCCCTCACTCTCACAATCATACTAGGTTTCTACTTTACTGCTCTCCAAGGCATGGAATATTACGAAGCCCCATTCTCCATTGCAGACGGAGTGTATGGTTCTACCTTCTTTGTAGCTACCGGATTCCACGGACTGCACGTGATCATCGGCTCTACATTCTTGTTAGTATGCCTCCTACGCCTAATCAAATACCACTTCACACCAAGCCACCACTTTGGATTTGAAGCAGCAGCTTGATACTGACATTTCGTAGACGTCGTCTGACTATTCCTTTACATCACTATCTACTGATGAGGATCATACTCTTCTAGTATATTTATTACAATCGACTTCCAATCCTTAGAATCTGGTTTAACCCCAGAGAAGAGTAATGAACATAATCACATTTATAATCACCCTCTCCATAACCCTAAGCATCCTCTTAACTTTATTAAACTTCTGAATCGCCCAAATAAACCCAGACGCAGAAAAGCTCTCCCCCTACGAATGTGGATTTGACCCACTAGGCTCTGCCCGACTACCATTCTCAATCCGTTTCTTCCTAGTAGCAATCCTATTCCTACTATTCGATCTAGAAATCGCCCTACTTCTTCCACTCCCATGAGCCACCCAACTCCAAAACCCCACCACCACACTAATTTGAACATCCACCCTCATCCTCCTTCTCACATTAGGACTTATATACGAATGAGCCCAAGGAGGCCTAGAATGGGCAGAATAAGAAAGTTAGTCTAATTAAGACAGTTGATTTCGACTCAACAGATTATAGCACTCACCCTATAACTTTCTTCATGACTCCACTACACCTAAGTTTCTACTCAGCCTTTACCTTAAGCACATTAGGTTTAGCCTTTCACCGAACTCACCTAATCTCAGCCCTTTTATGTCTAGAAAGCATAATGCTATCCATATACGTTGCCCTATCCATATGACCCATCCAAACTCAAACCTCATCACCAACCCTACTACCTATTCTCATACTAACTTTTTCCGCCTGCGAAGCTGGTACAGGACTCGCCCTCCTGGTCGCCTCCACTCGCACCCACGGCTCAGACCACCTTCACAACTTTAACCTACTACAATGCTAAAAATCATTATACCAACTATAATACTCCTTCCCCTAACCGTCCTATCTCCACGTAAACACCTGTGGACCAACACTACAACATACAGCCTACTAATCGCCACTATCAGCCTACAATGACTAGTACCCACCTACTACCCTAATAAAGGCCTATCCCCATGAACTGCCATCGACCAAATTTCTTCTCCACTTCTCGTTCTATCGTGCTGACTACTCCCCCTGATACTCATAGCAAGTCAAAACCACCTAGAACAAGAACCTACCATCCGCAAACGAATCTTCATTGTAACAATAATTCTAGCTCAACCATCTATCCTCCTAGCTTTCTCAGCCTCAGAACTTATACTGTTCTACATTGCATTCGAAGCCACCTTAATTCCAACCCTAATCCTCATTACTCGATGAGGAAGCCAACCAGAACGACTTAATGCCGGCACCTACCTACTATTCTATACTCTCGCCAGCTCCCTCCCTCTACTCATCGCCATCCTACACCTCCACAACCAAATAGGCACCCTATACTTCCCAATACTAAAACTATCACATCCAACTATCCCTACATCCTGAACCAGCCTCGTATGCAGCCTAGCCCTATTCCTTGCTTTCATGGTCAAAGCCCCCTTATACGGCCTACATCTATGACTACCCAAAGCTCACGTAGAAGCCCCTATCGCTGGCTCAATACTACTAGCCGCCCTACTACTAAAACTCGGGGGATATGGCATCATACGACTCACACTCCTAATAAACCCATCATCAAGTAATCTGCACTACCCATTTATCACTCTAGCCTTATGAGGTGCACTAATAACTAGCGCTATTTGCCTACGACAGATTGACCTAAAATCCTTAATCGCTTACTCATCTGTCAGCCACATAGGCTTAGTCATTGCCGCAACAATAATCCAAACCCAATGAGCATTCTCAGGAGCTATAATTCTAATAATCTCACATGGACTCACCTCCTCAATACTATTCTGTCTAGCCAATACTAACTACGAACGTACCCATAGCCGAATCCTACTACTAACACGAGGTATTCAACCTCTACTCCCACTCATGGCTATCTGATGACTGCTAGCAAACTTAACAAACATAGCCCTACCCCCAACCATCAACCTCATAGCAGAACTAACCATCATAATCGCCCTATTCAACTGATCCGCGTTCACAATTATTTTAACAGGAACCGCAATCCTACTAACCGCCTCATACACCCTATACATACTAATAATAACACAACGAGGACCACTTCCATCCCACATTACATCTATTCAGAACTCAAACACACGAGAGCACCTCCTCATGACCCTACACATAATCCCAATAATCCTACTAATCTTTAAACCCGATCTAATTTCCGGAATCCCCATATGCAGGTATAGTTTCAACCCAAACGTTAGATTGTGATTCTAAAAATAGAAGTTAAAACCTTCTTACCTGCCGAGGGGAGGTTCAACCAGCAGGAACTGCTAACTCTTGCATCTGAGTATAAAACCTCAGCCCCCTTACTTTCAAAGGATAATAGTAATCCAATGGTCTTAGGAACCACTCATCTTGGTGCAAATCCAAGTGAAAGTAATGGATCTATCACTAGTCCTGATCACTTCCACACTACTCACCCTAACAACCCTATCCACTCCTCTCATTTTCCCACTTCTATCAAACAGCCTTAAAAACACCCCAACCACTATCACAAATACGGTCAAAACCTCCTTCCTAATCAGCTTAATCCCAATAACAATTCATATCTACTCAGGAACAGAATGTCTACTTTCCCTTTGAGAATGAAAATTCATCATAAACTTTAAAATCCCAATTAGCCTAAAAATAGACTTTTACTCACTTACATTCTTTCCAATTGCCCTATTCGTCTCATGATCCATCTTACAATTCGCCACATGATACATGGCCTCAGACCCATATATTACAAAATTCTTCACATACCTACTACTTTTCCTAATAGCCATACTCATCCTAATCGTCGCTAACAACCTATTCGTCCTATTCATTGGCTGAGAGGGAGTAGGGATCATATCATTCCTCCTAATCAGCTGATGACACGGACGTGCCGAAGCTAACACCGCTGCCCTCCAAGCTGTGCTATACAACCGAATCGGCGACGTCGGCCTTATCCTTTGCATAGCATGATTAGCCTACACTATAAACACCTGAGAAATCCAACAACTCACCTCACCTTCCCAAACCCCAACCCTCCCACTCCTAGGCCTCATCCTAGCCGCGACAGGAAAGTCAGCCCAATTTGGCCTACATCCATGACTACCAGCTGCCATAGAAGGCCCAACCCCCGTATCAGCACTACTCCACTCCAGCACAATAGTAGTAGCTGGTATCTTCCTCCTTATTCGCACCCACCCACTATTTAACAACAATCAAACTGCTTTAACCCTGTGCTTATGCCTAGGTGCCCTATCAACACTATTTGCAGCCACCTGCGCCCTAACTCAAAATGATATCAAAAAAATCATTGCCTTCTCCACTTCAAGCCAATTAGGCTTAATAATAGTAACAATTGGACTCAACCTACCACAACTAGCCTTTCTCCACATCTCAACTCATGCATTTTTCAAAGCCATACTATTCCTGTGCTCAGGCTCCATCATCCACAGCCTCAACGGTGAACAGGATATCCGAAAAATAGGAGGACTACAAAAAATACTTCCAACAACCACTGCATGCCTAACTATTGGTAACCTAGCACTAATAGGAACTCCCTTCCTCGCAGGATTCTACTCAAAAGACCAAATCATTGAAAGCCTCACCACCTCTTATTTAAACACCTGAGCCCTACTGCTCACCCTACTAGCCACAGCATTCACCGCAGTATACACAATACGCATAACCATCATAGTACAAACAGGCTTTGTACGAATTCCACCCCTCACACCAGTAAACGAAAACAATCCCGCAGTAACCTCCCCAATCACCCGCCTAGCTCTAGGTAGCATTACAGCCGGATTAATCATCACTTCATACATCCCCCCTACAAAAACACCTCCAATAACCATACCACTATCAATTAAAATGACAGCCTTACTGGTCACAGCACTAGGAATTGCCCTAGCACTAGAGCTGTCAAAAATAACCCAAACCCTTATCCTAACAAAACAAAACCCATTCTACAACTTTTCCGTATCCCTAGGATACTTCAACCCCCTAACACACCGATTCAATACAACCAACCTTCTAGCCGGAGGACAAAACATCGCCTCCCACCTCGTAGATCTGTCCTGACTAAAACTGCTAGGACCAGAAGGACTAGCCAACCTACAACTAATAGCAACTAAAACCTCTACATCTCTACACTCAGGCCTAATCAAAGCCTACCTGGGATCCTTTGCCTTATCCATCCTCATTATTCTCACCTCCACATACAGAACCCATTTAATGGCTCTCAATCTTCGTAAAAACCACCCCTTACTAAAAATCATCAACGATTCTCTAATCGATCTTCCAACTCCATCAAACATCTCAACCTGATGAAACTTCGGATCACTCTTAGGCATCTGTCTAGTCACACAAATCGTCACAGGCCTACTATTAGCTACACACTACACAGCAGACACCAACCTAGCCTTTGCTTCAGTAGCCCACACATGCCGAAACGTACAATTTGGCTGACTAATCCGCAACCTACATGCAAACGGCGCTTCATTCTTCTTCATCTGCATCTACTTCCACATCGGCCGAGGCTTTTACTATGGCTCCTACCTAAACAAAGAAACCTGAAACGTAGGAGTCGTCCTTCTACTAGCCCTAATGGCCACCGCATTCGTAGGCTATGTACTACCCTGAGGGCAAATATCATTCTGAGGTGCCACAGTAATCACTAACCTATTTTCTGCAATCCCATACATCGGACAAACCTTAGTAGAATGAGCTTGAGGAGGATTTTCAGTAGACAACCCTACACTAACCCGATTCTTTGCCTTACACTTCCTACTTCCTTTCGTAATCGCAGGCCTCACATTAGTCCACCTAACCCTACTGCACGAAACAGGATCAAACAACCCTCTTGGCATCCCATCAGACTGCGACAAAATCCCATTCCACCCATACTACTCTATCAAAGACATCCTAGGCTTCGCACTTATATTCATCGCACTAGCCTCTGTAGCCTTATTCGCTCCCAACCTACTAGGAGACCCAGAAAATTTCACGCCCGCCAACCCCCTAGCAACACCACCTCATATTAAGCCCGAATGATACTTCCTATTCGCCTACGCCATCCTACGATCTATTCCAAACAAACTGGGAGGCGTACTAGCTCTAGCCGCCTCAGTGCTAGTTCTATTCCTAGTCCCACTATTACACACATCCAAGCTACGTTCAATGACCTTCCGACCCCTCTCACAAATTCTATTCTGAACCCTAGTAGCCAACCTTCTCATCCTCACCTGAGTAGGCAGCCAACCAGTTGAGCACCCATTCATCATCATCGGCCAACTAGCCTCATTCACCTATTTCACCATCATTCTAGTCCTCTTTCCACTCGTATCCATCCTAGAAAACAAACTACTCAAACTATAACTCTAATAGTTTATACAAAACATTGGTCTTGTAAACCAAAGATTGAAGACTACGCCTCTTCTTAGAGTTTCCCCATAAAAGGGCCCCCCCTTCCCCCCCACAGGCCCTTTTTCATATTACGCTAGGCATGTGGTACTTTGCATTATATTCATGCACCCCATCAGACACTACACTAATGTAGGATACTCCACCTAAATACCAACCTCTCTTCCTACCCAATCTCAAACACTTTGGCCCACGAGATAATTTGCGGACAGCCATTCACCCCCCCATTTTTGCTTCAGGTACCACCCACCCAACTGATATCTGCCTCCATCTCAACACACGCGTCACACGAGGTCGGATAACCATTCATCGTACTCTACCCCCACCCTCCACACGACTAATGTCACAGTACACCTTTGCATGCACCTAGTCATGATATTCGCCCACCTCCTAACACATATCCCTCTCCAACAGCCTTCAAGCACTCCCAAGCCAGAGAACCTGGTTATCTATTAATCGTAATTCTCACGAGAACCGAGCTACTCAACGTCAGTTATACTTTAGGTTATTGTCTTCAGGGGCATACTTTCCCTCTAACCCTCGAGGCCCAACTTGCTCTTTTGCGCCACCGGTTGTAACTTCAGGACCATGACCCAGCTAGCTCCTATTTACTTGCTCTTCACAGATACAAGTGCTGGTTTATGGACGCTCCTCCTTTCCTTTCGTTATCGCGGCATTCTACCTCTTTTTCTCTTCTCTTCTTCTGGCGTCTTCTCAATAAGCCCTTCCAGTGCGTAGCAGGAGTTATCTTCCTCTTGACATGTACATCACATTACCGTCGAGCTACCTGCCGACCACCTAACGCCCCTAGTGTCATGGTTGAAGGATAAGCCCTACGCAAACTTGACACTGATGCACTTTGACCCCATTCATGGCCCCCGCGCCTTTTACCTTTGCAGGCACCATATAATGAAATGCTTCCCGGACATGCTTACTTTATTTCCACTTTGCTGGAACTTTCAGCTAATACGCAATTTTTCGTTCGCTATTTTTATCTTGACAAAATTTTCATTCGTTTACATAAAAAATTAACTGTTTTTCCCTACAACACAAACACATGTTCACCACACATCAACACACCACCACACAAGCAACCTTACCCCTACACCCTCAGAAAGAAAGGACTCAAACCTTCATCACCAACTCCCAAAGCTGGCATTTTACACTAAACTACTCTCTGACCCCCCCTAAACAGCTCGAACCGCCCCCCGAGATAACCCCCGCACAAGCTCCAACACCACAAATAAAGTCAACAACAACCCTCACCCCCCAACTAAAAACAACCCAACACCCCAAGAGTAAAACACCGCCACACCAGCAAAATCCAACCGAACTAAAGACAGACCACCACTATTAACAGACCCTGCATCCACTAAAACCCCATAAACCTCACTCAGAGCAATTCCAACCACAACAACCAACCCCATCCCAAAACCATACCCAACAACCCCTCAATCCCCCCAAGCCTCAGGATAAGGATCTGCCGCCAAAGAGACCGAATAGACAAATACCACCAACATCCCCCCTAAATAAACTATAACCAACACCAAAGAAACAAAAGAAGCCCCCAAACTCACCAATCAGCCACACCCAGCAATAGAAGCCACAACCAACCCCACTACCCCATAATAAGGAGAAGGATTAGACGAAACCGCCAACCCCCCTAAAACGAACATAATCCCCAAAAACAAAACAAACTTCATCATAAATTCCTACTCGGCCTCTCTCCGAGATCTACAGCCTGAAAAACTGTCGTTACTAATACTTTAACTACAGGAACACCCCCCCCCTACCCCCCCCGCGCGGCATTTTCTAATGCGCACTAGGCAATGTGGTACTTTGCATTACACTTATATACCCCATCAGACACTACACTAATGTAGGATACTCCACCTAAATACCAACCTCTCTTCCTACCCAATCTCAAACACTTTGGCCCACGAGATAATTTGCGGACAGCCATTCACCCCCCCATTTTTGCTTCAGGTACCACCCACCCAACTGATATCTGCCTCCATCTCAACACACGCGTCACACGAGGTCGGATAACCATTCATCGTACTCTACCCCCACCCTCCACACGACTAATGTCACAGTACACCTTTGCATGCACCTAGTCATGATATTCGCCCACCTCCTAACACATATCCCTCTCCAACAGCCTTCAAGCACTCCCAAGCCAGAGAACCTGGTTATCTATTAATCGTAATTCTCACGAGAACCGAGCTACTCAACGTCAGTTATACTTTAGGTTATTGTCTTCAGGGGCATACTTTCCCTCTAACCCTCGAGGCCCAACTTGCTCTTTTGCGCCACCGGTTGTAACTTCAGGACCATGACCCAGCTAGCTCCTATTTACTTGCTCTTCACAGATACAAGTGCTGGTTTATGGACGCTCCTCCTTTCCTTTCGTTATCGCGGCATTCTACCTCTTTTTCTCTTCTCTTCTTCTGGCGTCTTCTCAATAAGCCCTTCCAGTGCGTAGCAGGAGTTATCTTCCTCTTGACATGTACATCACATTACCGTCGAGCTACCTGCCGACCACCTAACGCCCCTAGTGTCATGGTTGAAGGATAAGCCCTACGCAAACTTGACACTGATGCACTTTGACCCCATTCATGGCCCCCGCGCCTTTTACCTTTGCAGGCACCATATAATGAAATGCTTCCCGGACATGCTTACTTTATTTCCACTTTGCTGGAACTTTCAGCTAATACGCAATTTTTCGTTCGCTATTTTTATCTTGACAAAATTTTCATTCGTTTACATAAAAAATTAACTGTTTTTCCCTACAACACCACTACACATCCACCACACATTTTTTCTTGTAATTTCTCAAAAAATTATATAAAATAACTCTACCTTTCACCCCCATAAAAGTCAAACAAAAATACAATACACACAATAAAAAAAACAAAACACAAACCAAT